ACTCAAAAATACAGGCATTTGTGGGTTCAATGCGAAAATTGTTATGAATTAAATTATAAGAAATTTTTGAAATCAAAAACAAATATTTGTGAACAATGTGGATATCATTTGAAAATGAGTAGTTCAGATAGAATCGAACTTTCGATCGATCCCGGTACTTGGCATCCTATGGATGAAGACATGGTCTCTCTGGATCCCATTGGATTTCATTCGGAGGAGGAGCCTTATAAAGATCGTATTGATTCTTATCAAAGAAAGACAGGATTAACTGAGGCTGTTCAAACAGGCATAGGTCAACTAAATGGTATTCCCGTAGCAATTGGGGTTATGGATTTTCAGTTTATGGGGGGTAGTATGGGATCCGTAGTCGGGGAGAAAATCACCCGTTTGGTTGAGTACGCTACCGATCAATTTCTACCTCTTATTATAGTGTGCGCTTCCGGGGGGGCACGCATGCAAGAAGGAAGTTTGAGCTTGATGCAAATGGCTAAAATATCGTCTGCTTTATATGATTATCAATCAAATAAAAAGTTATTTTATGTATCAATCCTTACATCTCCTACTACTGGTGGGGTAACAGCTAGTTTTGGTATGTTGGGAGATATCATTATTGCTGAACCCAATTCCTATATTGCATTTGCGGGTAAAAGAGTAATTGAACAAACATTGAATAAAACAGTACCTGAAGGTTCACAAGCGGCTGAATATTTATTCCAGAAGGGCTTATTTGACTTAATTGTACCACGTAATCCTTTAAAAAGCGTTCTGAGTGAGTTATTTAAGCTCCACGCTTTCTTTCCTTTGAATTAAAATTCAATCAAGTAGAGCACACAAAATTCAATTAGTTTATTTGTAGCAAACAAGTAGTTAGTTTATAAGAATCAAAGTAAATAAGAATGGAGTTTTCTTTGATGACCTAAGATCTAATTGTAGAAAGAATAAAAAGTTGCGGATAACTCTTTTTTTTACCTAGAATCCCGATTACTAATTAAGAAGTCTCTATCAACAAGATAAAAGAGTGAATTCTTCCTTTCGTGAAATTAGGCAAATAAAATGAATTTCGTCTTATGTCTTATGTATATAATCAAATAGAGAAAAGATAGATATATAGTTTTTTATCTTTCTCTATCTCCCGAAAATCCCATTTTCACTAAAAATTCCTGTTGGGTCGCATTCTAACGAATCTTTCGATAATCTGTAAGAAACTCTTTCTTTATTAAAAATTCGAAGACAAGAACAAAAGACAAAGAAATGAAGAAAAATAATAAAGTGAATTATAATACATATCTTTCATGTAGAAATATGAATAAGTCCATTTATTTAGTTCTACATTCCTTGGACTTATTCTATATACTCACTTAGATATATAGATACTTATTTCTATACTAAGAATTTGAAATTTAATTAATTAATAATAATTACAATTCTTAATTATAATTATTATAAGATATTTATTTTTTATAAAAAATAAATAATAGCAGGTACAAATAGTAAATCGAGGTACCCATTTTATGACAACTTTCAATTTCCCCTCTATTTTTGTGCCTTTAGTAGGCCTAGTATTTCCGGCAATTGCAATGGCTTCTTTATCTCTTCATGTTCAAAAAAACAAGATTGTTTAGATCTGATGGGACCCAATCTCATCCGTTTTTTTTTCAAAACTTAGACTTGTAGCATAACACAGATATCTATTTCGAAAAATATGGTCTAACGTGTAATTTCTGCCGAACATAAAGGAAAAAGTTCTTATGCCTGCAGAAAAGGATCTATGGGTAAATGAATTCTAGCTAGTTTCAAATAGATCAGGATCGCTGGATGGCTAAAATGTAAAGTCGGTGGATCTATAGGTATATCAATATGTATAGTGGGCTCATATGAAGGGTATGTTATTATTTTAGATCTAACCAATTTGATGAATTACTCCTAAAGGTTCACATCAAACTAGTGCTAGTTCACATCAAACTAGTGCTAGTTGATGAGAGTTACTTCGGAAACAAAAAAAAGTAAAGTCAAATTCATTTGGGGTATTCTCTCAATTCCAATAAAATGCAATCAGATCAAGTATGAGTTGGCGATCAGAAGATATATGGATAGAACTTATAACGGGGTCTCGAAAACTAAGTAATTTATGCTGGGCCCTTATCCTTTTTTTAGGTTCATTAGGATTCTTATTGGTTGGAACTTCCAGTTATCTTGGTAGAAATTTGATATCTTTTTTTCCGTCTCAGCAAATCATTTTTTTTCCACAAGGGATCGTGATGTCTTTCTACGGGATCGCGGGTCTCTTTATTAGTTCCTATTTGTGGTGCACAATTTCCTGGAATGTAGGTAGTGGTTATGATCGATTCGATAGAAAGGAAGGGATAGTGTGTATTTTTCGTTGGGGATTTCCTGGAAAAAATCGTCGCATATTCCTCCGATTCCTTATAAAAGATATTCAGTCCGTTAGAATAGAAGTTAAAGAGGGTATTTATGCTCGTCGTGTCCTTTATATGGATAT